AAAGAATCGTATCTTAGAAAACAAAATAGTAAATTAAAAAAAAAATGGATACATAGAAGAAATACCAAAAAAGATATGAGGAAATGCGACCTCCTCCTATATACTTGATACTTTCTCCTACTAAAAAGCTTGTAAGACCAAAACCATTCGGAATTCCATCAATTATTCGTCTATCAAAACAATAAATGAGTTCGGCCAAGCCTCTTACACCCCTAATAAAGGATGCTCTATAAAAAGCATCTATATAACCACGTCTAGAGGACCAATTATAGAGAATATATTGCATTTTGTCCCAAAAAATTTTCTTTTGACCTCTTTTATTAAAAAAATTTATTAAATCAAAATTTTTGAATGATGAATAAATAGGTTTATATAAAAAAAAGGCTATAAATATTCCCAAACACGCTATACTAACACAAAAAGTTGAATTTATCATAAATTCATACCAATCCACAGAATTCGTCGAAGCGAATTCTAAAAGATTTCTAGATGGAATTAACCATTGAGTTAATATATCCAAATTGATTCCTTCCTGATTGAATGGAATTCCTATGAATCCAATGAAGGAAGTAAATAGAATCAATAGAATCAGAGGAAATAACATAGTATTGTCTGATTCGTGAGGATATGAAGAATTTTTTTGATTATTCAAATCCGTAATAATAATAAAAGATCGGATTATTTTTATTAAATTTCCATCAATTTTATATAGGTTTTTTGTTTTTGAAAAAAAAGAAAACCTTTCCTTTTTGTTCATTGTTAATAAGGTTATTAAACCCAAATTATTAATAATATTGGTGGTTTTCAATCCTTCTTTACCCCATAGAGATATTGAATAGAAAGAACTACTTTTTTTTCCACTGTAATTTTTACAATTAAAGTTCAAATGCCCTTCAAAAGTAAGTAAATAAATTCGAAACATATAAAATGCAGTTAATCCAGCTGTTAAATAAGCTATTATTGCGAAAATCGGAGAATATAACCACGTATCATTAAGAATTTCATCTTTGGACCAAAAACAAGCAAGAGGCGGAATACCACAAAGAGAAAGGGTACCTATTAAAAAAGAAGTTTTTGTAATTGGCACATGTTTTGTTAGCCCCCCCATAAGAACCATATTTTGACTTTTTTCTGGAGAATATCCAACAATAGCTTCCATTGAATGAATAACGGATCCGGATCCTAAAAACAATAATGCTTTTGAATAAGCATGAGTAATCAAATGAAATAAAGCAGCTCGATAAGAACCTATACCTAGAGCTAACATCATATAACCCAGTTGAGACATTGTAGAATAAGCTAAACTTCTTTTAATGTCGTTTTGAGCAAGAGCGAAACTAGCTCCTAATAATAATGTTATTATACCTATCAAAGATATTCCATTCATTATGTAAGGTATAACTACGAAAAGAGGAAGAAGCCGAGCAACGAGAAAAATACCCGCTGCTACCATAGTAGCAGCATGTATGAGAGCGGAAATAGGAGTAGGGCCCTCCATAGCATCAGGTAACCATACGTGAAGTGGAAATTGGGCAGATTTAGCAATTGCACCAGAAAATAACAAAAAAGCACATAAAATACTAAATAAAAAATGGATCTCATTATTCTTTATTAAGTTCTTAAAAATTTCAAACAAATCTTGAAACTCGAAACTTCCTGTTATCCAATAAATACCTAAAATTCCTAATAATAAGCCAAAATCCCCTACACGATTAGTCACAAAGGCTTTTTGACAAGCATTTGCAGCAATAGGTCGTGTGACCCAAAAGCCTATTAATAAATAGGAACACATTCCAACTAATTCCCAAAAAATATAAATTTGTATCAAATTAGAACTAGTAACTAATCCCAACATAGAAGTATTGAAAAAACTCATATAAGCAAAAAATCTCAAATACCCCTGATCATGCGACATATAATTATCACTATAAATAAGAACCAGAATTGCAACAGTAGTAATTAACATTGACATAATAGAGGTAAGTGGATCAATCAAATAGCCAAATTCTAAAGAAAAATCATTATTAATAGTCCAAGACCAGACATATTGATAAATAGAATTACTATTTATTTGCTGAATAGACAACTCCAGCGAAAAAATCATAACTATACTTAACAACAAAATACTAGAAAAAGCCCATATACGTCGAAGATTTTTTGTTGTCGTCGGAAAAAGGAGAAGTCCGACTCCGATTAACAAAGGAACTGTAAGTGGAATCAAAGATATGATCCATGCGTATTGGTATATATGTTCCATAATAGAATATACAAATTTTATATTGAAATTTTATGTTTTGTTTACGATTCATCGGTTCTTGCCTTTTTTGAAAGAAGTAAATAAAAAAAAAAGAAAGTTTTTACATAACTTAAAAGATAATTTTTAAATTTCCTATTCTATATTTATATTTTAATCAAATTAATAAAAATTTGATTCAAATAATATTGAATTGAGTATTTTTTCTTTTAATATTCAAATCAAGAAGTTCTAATTGGTCAAATA